TGTCATTCTTGTTTCTTTTATTATTTTGAATGATTCTTCTATGAATCATATTTTTGTTTTTCACAAACCGAACTAACTGAATTGAGTGCAAATGACATGCGGATATAACTAAATAAATTTGTTTGTGATCAAGATACGATGGTAACGTAGGTCACACCCCTTTTTTTAATTCAACTAATTAAAAACTTAATACTAATTAAAAACTTAATACTAATTAAAAACTTAATAAAGTATGGCGGATTTTTAATCATATGTTCATTCCCTTCATATTGAAGGGGGTTAGCTACTTAATTTTAAGAAAAACCTTACGTCTCATATCTTTTTTAATTTTCAACGATACATTTTATTTTGAATCACAATAAGAAAGAGCATGTCTTTCCTATCTCTTATTATCTATCCATTAAAATTAAACTTAAAGGGTAAACTAAAAAATTAGGAGCAAGGGCCTAATCTGGACTTGTTTGTCTTTGTCCCTAGAGGGTCCCCCTTCCCCAAGGGGATCCTTTTTTTGTTCTGATTCAGTATTCCCAGAGAGTCAGGGGATAGATAGTTCTTAATTAGTAACGGGAGGTATCTTATTAATAAAATTCGAATCGCAAGAACAAGAACAAGTACCCAAATCTTCTCTTATATCAGTCTTTTTTATCCATCTCACACAAAAACGGGGATCCATTTATCTGCTTTAAATCGTTGATAGTTCAATTCGAAAAGAAACAGATATTTCTCTCTCTCTCTTTTTTTTTTGATGATCAAATTTTTAGTCTTTACTGTAAAACTTTATTCAAATAATGATGTCGAAATAGGAAACTTTTTCGATTATAAAAATTTTTAATGATTGCTTTTGAGTTGAATCTTTGGTATTCAAAGAAGTGGTAAATGGGTCATATTGAGTCACTTTAAGATGCAGAGTAAAAAAGAATTCATTTATTAATATTCGTATTCTTTCTATATTTCTATTAGTTTTTTAATAAAAAGTAAAGTGTTGCATTCATACAATAACATACAATAATAGGTGGGGTCTTGCTAAGATTGCTTCAGAAAACTTTTTGCCATCTTTGTATAGAAAAAAGGGTATAGATTAATATGTTTATGTATCGACGGAACCAATGACTATTCATGATTCCATAATTGAATCAATTCCATACGGGTTCCGAATTATCCAAATTAGAGGAATGTTTTGTTATGGTAAAACTTCGTTTGAAACGATGTGGTAGAAAGCAACGTGCGACTTGAAGGACACGATCCGGTGTGGATTTTTCTTCTTACATCCGCCATCTTTTCTAAGAATGAAGGTGCTCTTGGCCCGACATCTGTTCTGTTTTCACTAAAATCCTTCTTTTTGTTAGGTTGTAATGAATATAGTACATGATGGAGCTCGGGTAGAAAGTCTGGATTCATCTTTCAGGGGTCAAGAATCTAGGGTTAATACCAATCAATTAATTGGAACAACTTCGTAAGTATATCATCAATATATAAATAGAAAGGATCCGATTCGGTCAAGTTTTTAATTCAAAAGGAAAATTTGTTGGAATTGAAAAAACTCTTTCGATTAAAAGTGTATCGCGGGGAATCAAGTGTTTGTATGATTCTTTGCTAGAAATAAATAGGGGTATGTTGCTGCCATTTTGTAAGGATTAAGAAGCACCGAAGTAATGTCTAAACCCACTGATTTAAAACAAAGAAAAAGGATCCCAGAACAAGGAAACGCCGTTTTTTCAATTGTCTCAATAACTGGATCATAATAAAGAGATAAAGAATCAAAATGGATTGTATTTTAAATGAGACAAACAAAAGGGGGGTTAAAGACCATTCAAAAAATGAAATAAATTGCCTAAATGCTTTTTTCTTTTAAGCTATTTGAGAATTATCCAACTTGAGTTATGGGTACAAATGATTTTTTCTTTTTCAGGAAGGAGGAATAAAAATAAAAATATGAGTAAAATCCCATTCTAATTTATTTTATCAACTCCTTTGCCATTAATTATAATTCTATACGTAGACAAAACTCCAAATCATTTTTTCTCGAGCCGTACGAGGAGAAAACCTCCTATACGTTTCTAGGGGGGGTCTTTAGATCTATCCCAATGAGCCGTCTATCGAATCGTTGCAATTGATGTTCGATCCCGAAGAGAAGGAAGAGATCTTCGGAACGTGGGTTTTTATGATCCGATAAAGAATCAAAGTTATTTAAACGTTCCTGCTATTCTATATTTCCTTGAAAAGGGCGCTCAGCCCACAGGAACTGTTCGGGATATTTTAAAAAGGGTGGAGGCTTTTAAGTAGCTTGGTCCTAATCAAACAAAATTCAATTAAGGAAATAAATAATAAATAAATAGAAAGTGATAGTAATTCTTATATAAATTTTTAATTTTATAGAAAAATTTCCGCCTTTTTGGGTTCTAATCGTATCTATTTTTCATTGCTTCTATAAAATATCATGTTCTAGAACGACAAAACCTGAGTTGCTTGATCCTAGAAATAGAAATGGGAGTTCCTTCAA